ACTCTTGAGAGTAAACTCGTAAATAGATTAAAAGTCTATTGCCTATCTCGGCCATCAAAAGGTTAAACACAAAAGAAGATAAATAAAACAAATAAGTTAAATATTAAAAAGAATATAGTTGTCGTATTATTTCTTTTTTCCCAACTAGATGCCCATCTATTTAATAGAAAAGAGTACGAAAATTTTAAATAGAAAACTAAACTAATAATAGCACCAACTATAAATAAAGAAATTCTTCAGAAAGGGAAATACAACTCTAAACTTGTTTTTAGGACGCCCCACTTACCTAAAAACATAAAGAAAGGAGGTAATCCCCTTAATGATAAAATTCCTACTCCCACTTCTGATAAAGACTCTGGCTTATTGATAAATAAGAAGACGATTATTAGACTAGCACAGTAAATAAAAAAGTACCCCCAAAAATATCCTGTTAAGCAGCCTAGTACCAGCCATCCTCTATGGACAATTGAAGAGCACCCTAATATTGAACGAATATCCGTCTGATTATTTCCTATAATAGCTCCGACTAATGAAGTAAGCCCCCCTAAAACCATAGTAACTATAATTATTTCTTCATTTAGTTCCCTAATAATTAAATTTAGAAAAGCGAACGGAGCAATTTTCTGAAAAGTAAGAACGAAATATAAAGATATATAATCTAAGCCTGCGCACACTCTAGGCACCCAAAAGTGTATGGGGAATACCCCTAATTTTAGGAAAATGCTTAAAACAAAAAGAAGCAAGTTGAATTCCCTTCTTAAATCAGAAAATACTATTAAACCTGAATAAAATAATAAACCGCTTCCCAAGGCTTGAATACAAAAATATTTTATTCTCGACTCTTTTGTTAAGGACACATACTTATTATTTATGAAGAGTAAGGGGATTAATCCTAGAAACCTTAATTCTACTCCCGATCAACAAATAATCCAATTCCTAGAGGACACTCTAATAAAAGGACCTACAAGTAGAAGTCTAAAAAATAATAAATTAGCTGATGACAAAAAGCAGCAAGGTTACCCTCATATTTATCAACATCAATGATATCCGTTCGTCCGGCGGCTACTTTACCTTGCCTATAAATTTATAACAATTAAAATACTTTTTACTTTTCTAAAATTTATCGTTATATATGCACATGCAAGGACATCCATTCCATTTGGTAGAATTTAGTCCATGACCTTTACTAAATTCTATAGCTATTTTATGTATGCCAGCAGGGTTAGTTTATTATATTCGAGGCGGGTCAAGAACCTTACTAATTCTAGGACTGGTTGCTACAGCACTAATTTCTTATTTATGATGACGGGATGTAGTTCGAGAAAGAACAATACAAGGATTTCATACTTCTTATGTAACACGAGGGTTAAAAGTTGGGGTATTTTTATTTATTGTTTCAGAGGTGAGTTTTTTCTTCGCTTTTTTTTGGGCATATTTTCATGCCAGGTTGGCTCCCTCTATTGAAATTGGGGGAACATGACCTCCGATTGGTATTAGAACATTAGAAACTTTTCAGGTCCCATTACTTAATACCTCAGTATTACTCCTTAGAGGAGTTAGTATTACGTGGGCTCACCATAGAGTTGAAGAAGCGGATCACAAGGGCGCTATTCAAGGAATGTTTATAACCTTAGTTTTAGGGTTTTATTTTGTTTATTTACAATATGGAGAATATGCAGAAACTTGCTTTTCAATTGCAGATAGAATTTATGGTACAACTTTTTTTTTGGCTACTGGATTTCATGGTTTACATGTATTAGTAGGTGCAACTTTTATTAGAGTGACCTTTTTTCGATTAGTTTTTATACATTTTGATAAAGCTCATCACATTGGTTTTCTTAGCGCTGCCTGATACTGGCATTTTGTAGATGTGGTATGATTATTTCTATATGTAAGTATCTACTGGTGAGGGTCTTTTCGGAGTAGCTTAAATAAAGCTTTGATTTTGTAATTCAAAGATGGGGCGACCCCTTCCGAATAATAGGAATCTATTATAAACTAAAAATATCGAGGATTTAAAAATAATTAGGAGCGGGATAAAATGAGAAATTAAACAAATCCCCTCGGAAGAATTAACATTAGTTCCTCTTGTTAGGTAAAAGGACCCATCACCGTGATTAATACTAGAATACAGGTATATATTATAAGACGCGCTCATAAAAACTATAGTAGTTAATACGATAGCTAATCCTCAGAAAGAAAATCATGCGGAAGGAATAATAAGTATTTCACCTAATAAATTAATGGTAGGAGGTGCTGCTATGTTAATACAGCAAAAAATAAATCATCAGAAAGAAAGAATAGGGTATAGTTTTAATATTCCTTTTATATAGGGTATAGCACGTGAGTGTCTTTTCCCATATCTAAAGAAGGCTAGGCAAAATAACGCTGAAGAGGCAAAGCCATGCGCAATTATAGTGATAAAAGCCCTTCTTACCCCTCAAGTTCGATCTAAAATTACTCCAGCTGAAACTAATCCTATGTGTCCTACCCTAGAATAAGCTACATATGATTTCACGTCAACTTGACGTAAACACACTATAACTGCTAAAAGGCCACCTCATAGACTCACACAAGCGATAATGAATGATGTTCTATATCTAGAAAGAAGAGAAAAACATTTATTTATTTGAAATAAACCAAATCCTCCTAACTTAAGTAAAATACCAGCCAAAATTATTGAGCCAGCCAAGGGAGCCTCTACATGAGCTTTTGGTAATCATAAGTGAACTCTATATATAGGAAGCTTAACTAGGAATGCTCCATAAACAAAAATTAAGACTCTACTTAGAATATGTGAAGAGCTATTACCTATAACAAAAATATTTATTGATCCTGCAAAAACACACCGCCAAATTAAAATTAATAATAGAGGCAAAGATGCTGCAACAGTATATAATATTACATATCTTCCTGCTTGAAGACGTTCAGGCTGATACCCTCAGCAAATAATTAAAATTAAAGTAGGAATTAATGAGGCCTCAAACCAAATATAGAAGTTGATTATATTTGAGGAGCTAAAAGCTAAAGCTAAAAATCCCCCTAATAAAGAAATTGTACACTGATAACTGTAAGATTTTGAGTTAGGTGTTCTAATTAATGATAAAATACAGAGAACGACTCTTAATATTAGTATGAACCTAGAAAGTGGCCTTAAATTAAAAAATATATTAAAAGAACAAGAAAAGCTTTGTGATATTAAAATAATACACATAAAACACAGTATAGTGAAACAAACAATTCTCCTGCCTCAATAAAAAATAAAACCTAAACTAATGACTCCATAAATAACAGAAAGCAAAAAAAAGGGGAGGAATTATTTCCCCCTAATTAAAGTTAGCAGCTTCAATTATATCCTTTTTGTACATAAGGGTTTTGAAAGCCTTTCTTGGTCAGTCTGATCACCTAGTGAAGACACTAGATTGTTCTTTTCCATAATAATTTTCGGGCTTGTTTTATCGACAGCTTTATTAGTAGTCTACTCTTTAACATATTTTAATATTGAGAGTGGCATAGAAGAAAAATTAACCCCGTTTGAATGTGGGTTTGATCCTTTAAGTAAAATGCGCACTCCATTTTCCACTCGATTTTTTCTATTAGTAGTATTGTTTCTAATTTTTGATGTTGAGGTGGCTTTATTATTCCCTGTTCTAAGTGCTTTTTATTCGTCTAGGTCAGTAAATATTCTAATAGTGGTTTCAGCTTTTATCGCCATTCTTTTATTTGGTATATTTCATGAGTGAAATGAGGGAGCCTTAGACTGAATTAGACAATAGTTCAAAGGGTAAGCTAAATAAGCTATTGGGCTCATAACCCAACAATAGAGGAAATCTTCCTTTGAATTACTTTACTTTGATAATATCGTTACTAATAACTAAATTATGCATGGTAGTTTTACGAGAAATTAACCCAGCTAAAAATATTAAACAAATAATAGAAATATTAATTTAATTATGTTTATTATGAGGCAAATTAGGTGCCAGCAGCCGCGGTCATACCTAATCATATAGTAACGGAAGTTAGGAAGATTTTAGTAAGAAATAATTAGTATTCAAGTGAAATAGATACTCGTTAGAACTTTATTTTATTAATATGCAATCTAAACTCGCTATATAAACTAGGATTAGACACCCTACTATAAAGAGTAAAAATTCACCCTAAGCACTAAGACTAAAGAGTTAAAACTTAAAAAGTATGGCGGCAGCTTTAAATTTTAGGGGAACTTACCAGGTAATTGACAACCCACAAAAAACAGAACTTAATTTAAGAGTTTGTATACCGCCGTCTACAGAATGTATTTAAGATATCTTCGAATCGCTAAAGAAGAAAGACAGGCCATGGTGCAGCCTATAGTTAAGACTTTAAGGTGAGTTACAATATTTAATATTTTCAGATGTGTGTTGAAAAGCTATAAGGAAGATGGACCTAAAAGTAAGGCATAAATAAATATTGTTTGAATTTTTTAAAAAGTTGTGCACAAATCGCCCGTCACTCTCCTTGAAAAAGGAGATAAGTCGTAACATAGTAGAGGTAACGGAAGTTGTCTCTGTCTTTATAGTTAAACTTATAACCTTGTCTTTTCGTGACAAAAGTGGCCAAAAGGCCTATAGATTAGTTTAGAAGCGAATAATTGCGCTAAGTTTCGGCCTTAGAATTGAGAAATTTCTCCTAAGCTTATGATAGTAGATCTATTCTCATCTCTTGATTGTAATCAATTTGGAGTAATAAGCTATGTTGTCTGAATTCTTCCCCTAAGAATTACTTCGAGATTTTTCTTAAGCGACCTATGAAATATTAGACCTATTAATTTAACTAAAGTCCCTTTATCAAAGAATAGGGAGACTAACCAAAAAAAGATACTAACCTTGCCGCTATTTTTATTTAGGTTAATATTTTTTCTGATTCAGATAAATTTTATTGGCTTAACTCCCCTAACTTATAGTAGTACTAGTTCCCTATGAACTGCTAGAAGTTTGTCCTTAACATTATGATTTGCATTAATTTTATCAGGGTGAGTTAAATTTCCTAAGGAATCCGCTGCCCATCTTGCCCCTGCAGGTGCGCCTGGGGCACTAATTCCCTTTTTAGTCTTCGTAGAGACAGTCAGAACACTGATTCGACCCTTGACACTTACAGTACGATTAATTGCTAACATTAGTGCGGGCCATATTGTGATGTCTTTAATTTCTAATTGTTTAACTTCAGTAAACTTATTTATAATAGTACCTTTGCTAATAGTAAATGTAGGGTACACTATATTTGAAGTATTTGTATGTGTAGTACAGGCCTATATTTTTTCTTTATTAACTAAGTTATATGCTGAAGAGCACCCTTAATGAGTGGGGCAATTGCCAATTATAAGTTTGCAACTTATCGTTTTTAATTAAACTATTACTCTCACGCTGAAGCTGATTATAGCATTTAACTGTTAATTAAAAGGTGGCCTTACTAGGTCAGTGTGATTGCCACAATTAAGTCCTATGGTCGGAGTCTTCACCTTCCTACTAACCAATTTAGCTTTTGTTATTGTTATTATAAGAGTTCGCACAAGTTTTAATGTAACTAACTTTATAGAAAGTAGCTATCAAAAGAGGAGAGCATTTAAAGGTTTCTCATAAAGTGGCAGAATTAATGCGAAGATTTTAAGCATCTTATATAAACCATAGTTTCTTTATGTCCGTAATTTTTTCGGTGTTAGGCACAAGAAGATTTGAGCTTCTTAGAGGGCGATGCCCAAAAAATACTGAAACTTACAAAGTAAATTTAGGACGTCACAAGTCCTCGGTTTAATTAACCTAGCTCTCAGTCTCTAGGCTACTAAGTAGACTTTTTACTTGGAAGGTAAATGTACAAATATACTAACTAAAGTTATTCTGCAGTCTCTAAATACTTAATAAAATCAAATAAGCTAATAGCCTCAACAACAATAGGTATAAAAGAGTGATTAGCCCCACAAATTTCAGAACATTGACCATAATACACCCCTGGCTTTTCTACAAATATTCTCATAGTATTAAGACGTCCGGGAACTGCGTCTATTTTTAATCCTATTCTAGGTAAAGCAAAAGAGTGAAGAACATCTGCGGATGTTGTAATTACTATAGTCTCTATTTGATAAGGGAGAGTCGCCCGATTGTCCACTTCTAATAAACGATAGTCCCCAGGACTTAAGTCAGACTCAGGCACTATGTATGAGTCAAAAGAAATTCTTTCTGATATAGGGATTTCGTAACTTCAATATCATTGATGTGCAGTCCTTTTTAAAATAATACCTGAGCTCGATTGCTCATCTAATAGGTATAGTAACCGAAGACTAGGTAAGGCAAGCCAAATTAATGTTAGGGCAGGAACAATAGTTCAAATTGTTTCTAATTGTTGTGCTTCTAAAATATTTCGAGAAGTAAATTTATTAAAGGATAATTTTACTCCTAAAAACCCTACAAAGGTAAAAATTCCAATTAAAAGAACTATTGCGTGGTCATGAAAAAGTAATATTTCTCTTTGTACAGGAGAGCCCGGATCTATTAAATTTAATTGGCCTCAAAAACTCAATAAGAAAGAGGATAATCCTATGGAGGCATCTTCAATGCCTAGCTTTATATTTAAGCTACTTTCTCAATTAATCGCAATAATATGCATCTTTAACTCGACAAGTTAATATTTTATAAACTAGATTAATAATTAATAAATTTTTTTCACATAGAAGGAACACTAATAAAAAGAATGAATCAAGCAAAATAGATAAAGGTTAAAGGAACGGCCAAGGATATATAAGGCTCTTCAATAGGGCAGGCTCCTAATCATGTTAGTAAAATAAAAAACACAATAAATAATCAGAATGTGAATTGATATGGGGGGGTGAAAGCAGCAGGTATAGCCATTTTACCTCGACCTAAAGGTAAAAAGTAAAAAATGGCCACTGACATACCTAAGGCTACTACACCTCCTAACTTAGATGGAATTGAACGTAGAATTGCATATGCAAATAGGAAGTATCATTCTGGTTGAATATGGACAGGAGTTACTATAGGATTAGCAGGAATAAAATTTTCAGGATCACCTAGAACTGCCGGATAAAAAAATCCTAAAATAACAATAACAAAAGCTAAAACTAAAAATCCAACTATATCTTTCCATGAATAATATGGGTGAAAAGTAGTTTTACTAACATGAGTTAAATCGCCAATAGGACTGGTTGATCCTTTTTCATGAAGAAAAATAATGTGTAAAGCCCTCAGCCCTCCAATTAAGAAAGGTAAAATAAAGTGTAAGGAAAAAAAACGATTTAGGGTCGATTGACCTACAGAAAACCCGCCCCAAACTCATTCCACAATAGAAGGACCTAAATAGGGGATGGCGGATAATAAATTAGTAATAACTGTAGCACCTCAAAATCTTATTTGTCCTCATGGGAGAACATATCCTAAAAAGGCAGTTGCTATTCTAACAATAAAAATCGTGACTCCTACTAATCAAGACCGAGGTTGGGTTATATATCTTTGATAATATAGACCACGAGCTATATGTAAATAGATAAAAACAAAGAACAATGAAGCACCGTTAGCGTGGAAGTTCCGGAAAAGTCAACCACCTGGGGTGTCCCGCACAATGTGAATTACGGAAGAAAAAGTATTAACTAAATCAGCAGTGTAGTGTATAGATAAAAAGAGTCCGGTTACAATTTGTAGACCTAATAGAAGGCCTAAAATAGACCCTCCATTTCATCAAATAGAGATTCTTACCGGACTAGGTAAACCGCCTAAGTTTTCTAAAGGATTTATTTGACGAAGTTTATGCAATAAAACTTTATAGAACCTAAAGAGCTGATATAGTCATTACCTCAAAGTCGAAGTATGCTTACTATTAAAGATAAACCTAAAGCTGCCTCACATGCGGCGAAAGTTAATAATACTAAAAACGAAAATCTAGGAGCACCGCTAAAAGAGCTATAAGTATAAAGAATAATTAAAATTCTTAATATAACTGCTTCTAAACTTAATAAAATATTGAGAGTGTGTACTTGGTATAAAAAAAAAGCGGCGGATCCGCCTAGCAAACAGATTATTCCACTAACAAAAAGCAACAAAACTATAAACATAAGGCGGGACACCCCACAAGTAGCTTTGGGACAAACAGTCATAAAAAGATTTACAATCTATCGCCTTAATTCAGCCACCAAAATGCAAAATCAGGAAGGTTTCCTCTTTCGACTTTGAAGGTCAATGGTCTAATAACCTATAATTTTACAAAATTTTTGACAAAGAAGTTAAAGATAAGGCCGCCAAAGAAAAAGGTAAGAAAGATTTTCAACACAATATTATTAGTAAATCGTAACGGTAACGGGGGTAAGCTCTCCGAACTAATAAAAAAAGTCTAGCAAAAAGAAACCTTTTAATAGTTAAAGATAGAGCTCCTAAAAAAGTACTTCTAAAGAATCAAACTCTTGTTACAACAGATATAAATAAAATATTAGCATATTCTGCTAAAAAAAGAAGGGCAAATAACCCGCCACCGTATTCGATATTGAAACCAGATACAAGTTCAGATTCCCCCTCGGCAAAATCAAAGGGAGCTCGATTTGTTTCAGCAATAGTGCTTGTAAATCAAACTACCATTATAGGAAGTATCAAAATAAAAATAGGGAAATACTTTGAATATACTTCTTCCCAACTAGAAGAAACTAAAACTAAGGCCGAGAATAAAAGAATAAGTAATATTCTTACCTCATAAGAAATAGTTTGAGCAGCAGCACGAAGACTTCCTAAAAAAGCATACTTTGAATTGGACGATCACCCTGCTAATATAACTCCGTATACATTTAAGGCAGTAATACAGAAGAAAAGTAATATTCCTCAACAAACTGAGCTGTAACTAAACCTTCTAGGATATAAATATCAAACACATAAGGCTAAAATTAAACTAAGGGCAGGAGCAAACCAAAATAAAATTTGATTTCTTCCATGAGGGAGAGTTTTTTCTTTAATAAATAATTTAACGGCATCTGCTAAAGGTTGAGCAATTCCTCAGATTCTAACTTTATTAGGGCCTTTTCGGATTTGGACATACCCTAAAATTTTACGCTCTAAAAGAGTAAAAAATGCTACACCAAGCAACACACATAAACAAGTTACGACCCTAGAAATTAAGTATATATGCAATGAAAAAAAGTATAAGTGCGATTCTACCACTTCGCAATAGAGATATGTGCCTATTGGGCCACATAAAGAAAGCCCTTAAATTAGAACTTATAATAAACATATTTGATTTTAATAAAAAAGAAGGCTCTAATCACCCGTAATCCAAACTGCCTACGCTTTTTACTAAAGGTGAGAGTATTTTAGATCTGAAAGTAATTATAGGAGTTAAAAAGAACATACTTGATAAGAAAAAGTTATTTATAGGGGCCCTGCTGGAAAATGATCCTATAACCACTCCAACTAATGTTACTAAATTAATAAGACTGCCTCATAATGGCCTAACATAGGATATTTCTAAATTAGAACAATCGACTAAGAAAATAAATTTGCCCCTATAAATAGCCCCAATTGATAAAACTCTTATAGGTAAAATAACGCCAAGGTTAGTTCTTTTACTTAAGACACTATAATTGGATTTTCTTCATAAAATACATTTTATACTTCGAGAAACATACTTAGCTGTAAAAAAAGTAGCCACCAACATTAACACCACTCTAAAAGTTGAATTAGATAGTATAAATATTTTTTCTAAAATTATATGTTTAGAGTAAAAAGCACTTAAGAAGGGTGCTCCCACGAGGCAAAAGCTTCTTACACCAAAAACTATACTGGTAAATGGCAATAACATTCCCACTCCTCCAAGCAGACGAATGTCTTGAGCACCAAAAGAGGTTATTAAAATATGCCCAGCGGCGATAAACAATAAGGCTTTAAACAGTGCATGGGTATATAAATGAAATAATGATAAAAAAGGTAACCCAAGGCCTAAACAAAAAACTATCACTCCTAATTGCCTTAAAGTTCTTAATGCAATAATTTTTTTTAAATCATTTTCATAAGTCGCAGCTCAGCCCCCTAATAAGCAAGTGACAGACCCACAGAACAACAGAACTCCACAGCCTTCGCTTGATAAGGGAATTCAGTATCTTAAACGAATAATTAAAAAGATTCCTGCTGTTACTAAGGTAGATGAATGAACTAAAGCTCTAACAGGAGTAGGTGCCGCTATAGCGGCAGGTAATCAAGAACTAAAAGGATATTGTGCCGATTTAGTTAGGCCTGCAAAAAGAAGAATTAGCACAAGAAAGAAAACCCAGTGGTTATTAGGTAAACTAATAAAACTAAACTGACCTAAAACTACAAACAAAAAAGTAGAGAGAACAATTAAAGCGTCTCCAATACGATTAATTATTAAAGTTTGAAAACCAGCTCTTAAAGAATCAAATCTCTGATAGTAGATAATTAGAGCAAACGAAGTAATACCTAGGCCGTCTCAGCCGATAAATAGGAAAAATACTCTACCCGAAAAAATTAAAAGATTTATTGACCCGACAAAAGCCAATAAAATCCACAAAAATCGTTCTTTGAAAGGGTCCTCTCTTATATAATTATAACTAAAAGAAAAAACTCTCGAAGAAATGAGTATAACTACAGAGGCGAAACTAAGACTTGTTTTATCGAAGACTATATCAAAGGCAAAGCTTCTACTAGATACTTCGAAAATTTCAACACTTAGAATTATTGAGTCTTCAAGCAAAAACGCCCTCATCCCGCAACAGAAAGATAAACTAAAAAGTCTAAACAAAATAACAGAGAATTTTAGAGATTTAGTGTTGAGCATCTACTTTTAACCTAGATCTCCCACTGCTCCGCACAACTACTAATAGTATAATTAGTAATAATACAGTAAGAAAAAGAAATAAAGATAAATTCCAGCTTTCTATTAGTTCAGAACCTGATTGCCAGCTATTATTCCCCAGACTAAATTTCAAACTAGGGTTAGATACTCTTAATAAAAGAACCAACGATAAACCAAATCCAAAAAGGCCACGGCTCAAATCTAATTTAAATGGAAAATTTCTACTAACTAAACATACATAAATAAACATCACTAATAACCCTCCTACGTAAACTAAAAATAAAACATAAGAGAACCAATGTCTAGAAGTTATACCCATGATTGACACGAGACAACCGCTTAAAAATACGATTGCTGCTGCTAACCTCCTAGGGGCCTTAAATATCGAAAGTCTAATTCTTAAAAAAAAGGACAAAATAAGAAAACTAATAAGCACGTTCAAAAATGACTTTAATCATCCTCTAACTTCCAAAGTTAGTATTCTCCGGAACTGTTTTTGATGGCAAAAAACAAAGTGTTTCTTTCTAGATGCAAACTAGATCTTCTATATAAAGTATATTGCCAACTAGTAAATATACTATAAACTGAATCTAAATCAGACGCATTAATTCTGCCAAGTTAATACAAAGTAAATTATTTAATTCCTTTCGTACTAAAAATAATATTAAAAAGATAGAATCTGACCTGGCTTACGCCGGTCTGAACTCAGATCATGTAGGAAATTAAGTTCGAACAGAACAATACAAATTGGCGGCTAGCCAAACGAATTCCTAGTCCAACATCGAGGTCGCAAGCTCTTAAAGAATTACGCTGTTATCCCTAGGGTAGTTTAATTTTACATACACAGTCGGCAGATTAATTAAAGGAAGTTATATATCTAATCCTTTGTCGCCCCAACAAAAACAGTAATTAAATTATTTAAAAATTTGTTAAAACTCCTAGGGTCTTCTCGTCTTTTTTCTAATTTTAGGTATTTTCACCTAATCAGTAAGTTTAATAGAACATATAAGAGACAGCAGTGCCCCATAAGTCCATTCATTCCCGACTCCATTTAAAAGCCAACTGATTATGCTACCTTAGCACAGTCAAGGTACTGCGGCCGTTTACTATCAGCACTGGGCAGGCATTATCTTAAATGATTTCTTAAGACTATGTTTTTGGTAAACAGTTAAGGCACAAGTTTGCCGAGTTCCTTCTTTATGTTTTATTTAATTAAAAATTTATTACTAATGATAACATTATCTACTAAATAAGTAATTTAAGTTAGTGTAAAGAGAAAAAACAGATTTTATAAAAGAGAAATTTTTAACAATAATATAAAACTAGAATTATTAGTACTGGTTTGAAATTAATTATTAGAAATTCTGTTATTATAAAGTCTTAAAACTTCATAAGTGTCTTTAGTACTGAGTACTTAAATCTTTAATCCAGATATTAGTAGAATTGTAGGTTTTTCACCCCTAAACTATTTTTTTTATGTAATAATTCCACATTACACTTATTTTCTAAAACAAAAAGTAGTTTAGATCTTCTATTTTCGGGAATTTTTATTTAAAATTTTTTCTAGTTAACCCGTTATACAAAAAGAATAAATTTTTCTTAAAATCTTTTTATTCCATTTATGTAATAGAAAAAAATCTTTATATTAAGAAAATTAATTGGAGACGCTTCAATTGAAGTCCTTTTTAGTGTAAATAAAATATACTTAATACTTCATCTCCATTATACAGGTATTACTGAACTTTCGGTGTTGCTGTGGTAATCAGGAGGAAGACAATAATCTCACTCTCGAGATAAGGTAGGAGCAATAGAAAATAAGACTGAACGTTGAGTGAGTAGTGCCTCTCAAAGCATGAAAACAAATATAATTACAGCAAATACAGAAAGGAGAGACCCAAATGATGATACTTGATTTCATTTATAATAGGCGTCAGGATAGTCAGAATAACGACGTGGTATTCCTGCTAATCCTAGGAAATGTTGAGGGAAGAATGTTATATTGACTGCAAAAAATATAAGCAGAAAGTGAACTTTAGCTCAACGCTCATGAAGTGTGAGTCCCGATATTACTGGGAATCAGTAAACAAATCCTGCGAAAATAGCAAATACTGCCCCTATTGATAAGACATAATGAAAATGGGCTACCACATAATAAGTATCATGAAGTACAATATCTAAGCTAGAGTTTGATAAAACAATACCAGTTAACCCTCCAAGAGTAAATAAAAAGATAAAACCTAAGACCCAATATATAGGAGCTCTATAAGGACCTCGAGTTCCATATAATGTTATTATCCATCTAAATACTTTAATCCCTGTAGGTACAGCAATTACTATTGTAGCCGCTGTAAAATACGCACGAGTATCTACATCTATTCCCACAGTAAATATATGGTGAGCCCATACAATGAATCCTAAAAGTCCAATTGACACCATTGCGTAAATTATACCTAAAGTACCAAATGCAGGCTTTGATGAAAAATTACTCAAGATATGGGAAATTATACCGAATCCTGGTAAAATTAAAATATATACTTCGGGGTGACCAAAAAATCAGAATAAATGTTGATAAAGAATAGGATCTCCCCCACCGGCAGGATCGAAAAATCTAGTATTAAAGTTACGGTCGGTCAGTAGCATAGTGATTGCTCCTGCCAATACAGGTAAAGAAAGAAGAAGAAGAAAAGCAGTAACTAATACTGATCATACAAATAACCTTAATCGCTCCATACTTATTCCGGGGGATCGCATATTAAAGATAGTTGTAATAAAGTTTACCGCACCTAGAATAGATGATATCCCTGCTAAGTGCAGTGAAAAAATTGCTAAGTCTACAGATGCTCCTCCATGACCAATAGGTCCCCTTAGTGGAGGATATACTGTTCATCCTGTTCCAGCACCTCCTTCTACGAGGCTAGAAGATAGAAGAAAAACAAAAGATGGGGGGAGCAACCAAAAACTTATATTATTTATACGAGGGAAGCTTATATCAGGTGCCCCAATAAGGATTGGTACTATTCAGTTTCCAAAGCCACCAATTATTAAGGGCATAACTATAAAGAAAATTATAACGAAGGCATGGGCGGTTACAATAACATTGTAAAAATGGTCATCACCTAAAAATGCCCCAGAAGTTCCTAGTTCAAAGCGAATTAATAAACTAAGTCCTGTTCCTACAAGACCACATCATATTCCAAAAATTAAATATAAAGTTCCAATATCTTTGTGATTTGTTGAAAAGAGTCAACGCAA